GAAATACTAGTGTTCCTACCCCAAATGATAGATGATTGATTACGGTATATATTCTTTATAAAGGACCAGAAATACCTTGCTTACGTATCATTGGGAAGTGCATTAACATAAATACGGCGGTAAGAAGAGGTAATACAAAAGTGTGTAAACTATAAAAACGAGTCAAAGTGGATTGTCCTACACTAGCACTTCCGCGTAATAACTCTACCAGAGGCGAGCCTATTACAGGAATAGCGTCTGGTACGCCTGTTACAATTTTTACTGCCCAATAACCAATTTGGTCCCGAGGTAAGGAATAACCAGTTACACCAAAAGATGCGGTTAATACACCCAAAACCACACCTGTAACCCAAGTCAATTCACGAGGTTTTTTAAAGCCGCCGGTGAGATACACGCGAAATACGTGCAGGATCATCATTAGGACCATCATACTTGCCGACCATCGATGAACTGATCGGATTAACCAACCAAAATTAGCTTCAGTCATTATATATTGAACAGAAGCAAAGGCCTCCGTAACGGTCGGACGATAATAAAAAGTCATAGCAAACCCGGTAGCTACTTGTACTAAAAAACAAGTAAGCGTAATTCCCCCTAGACAATAAAATATGTTGACGTGAGGAGGAACATATTTACTAGTTATATCATCGGCAATTGCCTGAATCTCAAGACGTTCTTCGAACCAATCATAGATTTTATTGAGATAGGTAAATCAAGGGGACCCCCCCGGAGAACCGTATATGAAAATTTCATCTCGTACGGCTCAAACAGAAACACCCAAATACTAGTTCTAACGGATGTGTGTAATATAAAGTTTGAAATTTATTAATTCTATGATTTATGATTCAATTTTTTTTTAAGATACTAAAGAATAAAAATCCGAAAGCTCTTCTTTGTGGTTATAATGCCAAAAAATCAAGTCGGCTCATTCGTCTATATATTGATCGTTATAGGCCTCTTGAATCTTCTATTTACCTATTTTCTTTGGTGTTATTTATGTGTAATGCGGCTTTACTGCTGTTTTCTTTATTATTGATAGGAATTCTCTTGTTAAGACCCTATGAATTGATTAAAACCTCAGATTCATACTAAAACCACGATGATTCAATAAAACCCTTTCAAACTAAGTCTAAGTCCCCAAATTCCCTGAGTAAGAACCATTGGATCATCACTTATTCAATGAATAGATATAATGACTAAAAATCCAAACCAAAGAAACCTTTGTTTTGTCCTTTGATCAAAATAAGCATAAACGAAAGTTTGAAAGAATAAAAATATTTCTATTTCTAACTCTTTGAAAAAAAAAAAAATTTGAAGTCCGGACACGAGGTCTGACTATTAAGTATGAATCATAGTTCTAATAGTAATCTATTTCATATATTCCGTGCTCCAGATACTAGAATGAATATCCGACGAAGTAAAACCATCTCTATCAAGATGACAGACCCATTCTCTGTACTATCATAGGATCATTTATACCAAGTCACACACTCATATTCCGGAAATACAGAAACAAAGAAATTCCACGGTCAAACTACCAAAATAGAATGGGATAAAAATCAGAAACCTAAACGCTTCACTTTGTATTGAAAAAGCCAGTTAATGGTTCTTGTGAATCTAATTCATTGAAATTCCATCCAATAAAATGGAAGAATTATAAATCTCCAAAATAATAGATAGGAATATCGCGAATAGAGCCATTGCGAGACCCATCAAAGGAGTAGTTCCCCACCCAGGAGCTACTTTACCATATTCTGAATTCAATGGTTTCAATAAACTCCCCGCATTAGTTCGTTTTGGGCGGCCAGATCTAGAACTACCTTCAACGGTTTGTGTAGCCATAATATTTTATATTCAGTAAGATCTGTTGACTTTGTATACCATTCCGTTGTAAATAAATGATCTTATCATAGATCCATTGTGGTCTTAAAACTTTATAATGTCTTAAAACTATATAATCATGGAAACAGCAACCCTAGTTGCCATCTTTTTATCTGGTTTACTTGTAAGTTTTACTGGGTACGCCTTATATACTGCTTTTGGGCAACCCTCTCAACAACTAAGAGATCCATTCGAGGAACACGGGGACTAGTTGAAGTACGGATCCTCCCAATATTGGGAGGATCCGTACTTCAATTGAGATAATGACAAATCATTTCACCTTTTTAGTTGGAACTTTAGGCGGGTCTCGAAAAAAGATAGCGAAAAAAATGATTCCTAGAGTTGAGACTAAAAGGAATGTATAAACCAATGCTTCCATAGATTCGATCGTGGTTTACAATTATAGCTTCCATACCTGTTTATTTGGGATCGTCTCCCGGATAAATAAAGAAAAAGAGTCAAAGAAAAGGCAGTGATTCAAATCAAGATTTATCTGGTACCCCATCTAAAAATCACAAAAAGAAAATAAAAAAGAAAAGTAACAAGTAACAAAGCATATTGTATCAGACTACTTGTCTTCTTGTAGTTGGATCTCCAAGTTTTTGGAATGCTCCAAATTCCACTTGAGCATCTAAATCTGGATCAATACCAGCAAAAACATCTCGAAACAAGGTTCTAGCACCATGCCAAATGTGTCCGAAGAAGAAGAGCAAAGCAAACGAAGCATGTCCAAAAGTAAACCAACCCCGTGGACTGCTACGAAAAACACCATCGGATTTCAAAGTAGCACGATCTAATTCAAAAATCTCACCCAATTGAGCACGTCTAGCATATTTTTTCACAGTAGCGGGATCGCTATAACTGACTCCGTTGAGTTCGCCGCCATAGAACTCGACAGTTACACCTACTTGTTCGACACTATATTTAGATTCCGCCCTTCTAAAAGGAACATCGGCTCTAACAATTCCGTCTCCGTCTACCAAAACAACCGGAAATGTTTCAAAAAAAGTAGGCATACGACGTACAAAAAGTTCGCGCCCCTCTTTATCTCTAAAGATAGGATGTCCTAACCACCCAACAGCTATTCCATCCCCGTTGTCCATTGAGCCCGCTCTGAATAACCCCCCCTTTGCCGGATTATTGCCGATGTAATCATAAAAAGCCAGTTTTTCGGGAATTTTAGACCAAGCTTCAGATAAACTTTGATTTTCAGCCAACCCAGCACCAATTCTTCGATATATTTCTTGTTGGAAGTATCCTTGATCCCATTGATAACGAGTGGGACCAAATAATTCAATCGGGGTAGTTGCTGAACCATACCACATAGTTCCAGCAACTACAAAAGCGGCAAAAAAGACAGCAGCAATACTACTGGAAAGGACGGTTTCAATATTTCCCATACGTAATCCTTTGTATAGGCGTTGAGGTGGACGTACACTAAGATGGAATAGACCCGCCAATATGCCCAAGGTCCCTGCTGCAATATGATGAGAGGCTATTCCTCCCGGAACAAAAGGATCAAAACCTTCCACACCCCACGCTGGATTTACGGATTGTACCCTTCCAGTTAGTCCATAAGGATCGGACACCCATATTCCAGGACCATACAATCCTGTTACATGAAATGCACCAAAACCAAAGCAAGCCACCCCTGATAGAAATAAATGAATTCCAAAGATCTTAGGCAAATCCAAAGAGGGTTTTCCTGTACGTTCATCAGTAAATATTTCTAGATCCCAATACACCCAATGCCAGATAGCTGCCAAAAAGCACAAGCCCGAAAACACAATATGTGCCCCGGCCACACCTTCGTAACTCCAAATACCCGGATTCGTTACAGTACCCCCTGTGATACTCCAACCGCCCCATGAATTGGTTATTCCTAAACGAGTCATGAAGGGTATAACGAACATACCCTGTCTCCACATTGGATCAAGAACAGGATCAGAAGGATCAAAAACTGCTAATTCGTATAGAGCCATCGAACCGGCCCAACCAGCAACCAGAGCTGTATGCATTATATGGACAGAAATCAAACGACCGGGATCATTCAATACGACGGTATGAACACGATACCAAGGCAAACCCATGGAAATACCCCTTTAGCAATGAAAAATAGACACAATGTAACTTTATTGCATTGGAAAAAACTATGCTGTGGACCCTCTTTTTAGTGTATTATCTTGGGGAAAGAATTAATATTTGTTTGATTTGTTTGATTCTTTTCAATTACTTTTAGTAATAATGAAACTATTTTGTTCGTAGGAACAAAAAGAAGCAGATCTATTCTACACCCGATAAGTACCAATACGCAATGGTAGGGGAGTTGATACCATTTTATATGAGTGAATGCATATATATATTTGTTCATCATTCAAAGGACTTATTTGTAATAATTTTCCTTTATTCATTTTGTCTTCTTTATCTTTTTTTATGAACTTAGTCAATCTATGGATAAAATATGATAAAGGCCAATATTAGTAGGACACTAAATCCATTGTTACGCTTTCACATCAAAGTGAGATATAGTACTTAATTTTTCTTTTATTTAATGCCTATTGGTGTTCCAAGAGTACCTTTTCGAAATCCTGGAGAGGAAGATTCATTGTGGATTGACGTATAGTGCGACTTGTCAGATATATTGGGTCATATGGTATTTCCCCATTCTCTTCCCCGATCGAGATATCCTCCCCTTCGCCCAAGAAAGATTGATTGAATTATCAAAAATTTGGAGCGTGAAGTTCAATTAGATCCATTTTTTCGGGAGGGTATACAGATTAATATTATCAATTAGAATAATTTATGGTTATCTTGGTTAGGCCAATAAAATGAAGTATCCAGGCTCCGTTTAGAAAAAAACAGGTAATAAATCTATTTATGATTACTATTTCTATCATATTCTATTTCTTTATATATTTATTTATAATAGAAGTGATCTCAAACTGTTAATCAATCGAGTAATATGATGAATGCATTGAATATCTGTTGTAAGACATGAAATAAATTGTAAAAAGGAAGTCGTAGCAAAAGGACGTGGTATTGGGGCATTTGTCATATATGTGCAAATCCAAATCGGGCGGATCTTTACTCGGAGTAGATCATAAACCTAAAAAAATTGAAGAAGCCCATTCAGGAACAAGAAAATTACATCGCGATTGAGATTGTATCTCGATGAAACAATACATCAATGAAAAGTTAGTTAGATAAATTTAGTAATTTTTTTTATAGATAAACAAAACAGGCCAAAACCCATCTTTTTTGAAAAATGAAAGAAAAGCCCCTTTTTATAAGTTAAAAGCCTGGTATGAAAAAATAAAATAAAAGAAAGCGCTAGAATCTACATCTACACATTGATTCTTTTTTTTTTTTTTTTTCGTTATTTTTGTTGAACCGTATGCATCAAAAGGTGCATGTACGGTTTCTAAGGGATACAACTTTATCCCAATCAACCGACTTTATCGAGAAAGATTACTTTTTTTAGGCCAAGGGGTTGATAACGAGATCTCGAATCAACTTATTGGTCTTATGGTATATCTCAGTATAGAGGATGATACCAAAGATCTATATTTGTTTATAAATTCTCCTGGCGGATGGGTAATACCCGGAGTAGCTATTTATGATACTATGCAATTTGTGCGACCAGATATCCAGACAGTATGCCTGGGATTAGCCGCTTCAATGGGATCTTTTATTCTGGTCGGAGGAAAAATTACCAAACGTATAGCATTCCCTCACGCTTGGCGCCAATGATTTTTTTATTTGATTTGAGAGAAAAAAGAAGACTATGCCTTCGCGCTATATGAAATATGAATATTAAGTAATAATAGCATGGCACTTCGAATTCGATATGATAAATTTTTTTAACCCTTAAATTATGTATCGAAAGAGTAGTATGAGATAAAAGGTATTTCCGATTTTATCTAATCTATCGGGAGGCCTATTTCAGCGTCACAAACTTTTTTGTTTTCACGCCGGGAGGCTCTTAACAATATTTAGGTTATGAAAGAATATGAAAATAAAAAAAAAATCTTGTTTTTTTATTTGAAAAAAAAAAAAAAAAAGAAACTTTGGGATTGCTAAATAACAGACGAAATAAATATATAAAGCAACGGAGCCATCATAGTATTTTTGAACTACTCCAAAAACAAAAAGAAGGGTGGTTATTGGATCATTTACCAACCCGAATCTGATAGAACCTATATTTAATTTATTTGATATTTAAGTAAGGTAAAAATGATATTTAAGTAAGGTAAAAACGAATTCCATTATAGAGCCGTATGCAATGCGTAAAAGATGCCTGTACGGTTGTTCAATTATATATTTTATTATTCTTTATCTCTTCACCTTATCATCATGCGAGATAGAATAAATATTTATTATGTTATATCATCAGGGTAATGATCCATCAACCTGCTAGTTCTTATTATGAGGCACAGGCGGGAGAGTTTATCTTGGAAGCGGAAGAACTTTTGAAGATGCGCGAAACCATCACAAGGGTTTATGTACAAAGGACAGGCAAACCCTTATGGGTTGTATCCGAAGATATGGAAAGAGATGTTTTTATGTCAGCAACAGAAGCCCAAGCTCATGGAATTGTTGATTTTGTAGCGACTGAATAAAAAAGAAAAAATAACAAAAATTTCAGACGAATTGGTGATTTGAGATTTTATCTTCTTACCGGATTTAATATTCTATTCATTAATCTATTAATATAGAAATAAAAAAATTCATAATCATCCGGTTAAGATCGATCTAAACCAGCCCATTATGTATATGATTCAATATGCCAACTATTAAACAACTTATTAGAAACACAAGACAGCCAATCAGAAATGTCACGAAATCCCCCGCTCTTGGGGGATGTCCTCAGCGACGAGGAACATGTACTAGGGTGTATGTGCGACTCGTTCAGATCATGGGCTAGGACAAAAGAAAGAAAACAATTGATCCAGTATCAACGATCAGTACCAGTGAATAGACTAGAATGGAAGAACTCCATTCAATATCTAAAAATCAAAAAGATCTATCCTTCTATTGTGGTATCAAATGTATGGTTTCCGTTGGTGCAAATCCAATCAACTCCGTTTTAAATTTAAGATGAGAAAGAATTCTCCATTGATAGCAAATGATATCCATTAAGCAGGGGAAATACTATTTTAAAAAGCAGAAAAATTATGCCTTACTCTTGCAAGAACGGACTAACAGGGTCAGCTACTCAGCTAATCTTCATAATTAAATACCGTTACTGTATAAGTAGATCTCATTGTGAAAGACCTCGTACTGGATAATTATGGGTAGAGCCAAAGAGTGTGAACTGTACAAGTTAACAATAACATTGATTAAATGAAAGAAGGGCTCCGGTGTATAGAGAGGACCTCACCGTTTAAGAAGTAACCATAGAAACGATGGAACCCACTATATCCATTTATATTTACTACTTTTATGTGTTTTTGATACCTAATATCAATACAATTTTTTTCTAGGCATTTCACCGAGAAAAAAAAAAAAAAAATAGTGGTCGGGAAGGTTATAGTAGCAAAAGCCATTGGAATTTAAATTTTATACATTGGAAGAATCCGTTTTGTTATTAATAGACTAGGATACGGGAAGGGAATAACTGAAAGAAAGGAAATCGATTAGTTATTCATCAAAGTTTCATTTATTCAATGACCAGAATTAAACGAGGGTATATAGCTCGAAGACGTAGAACAAAAATTCGTTTATTTGCATCAACCTTTCGAGGGGCTCATTCAAGACTTACTCGTACTATTACTCAACAGAAAATAAGAGCTTTGGTTTCGGCTCATCGGGATAGAGGTAGACAAAAGAGAGATTTTCGTCGGTTGTGGATCACTCGGATAAATGCAGTAATTCGCGAGAATAAAGTATACTTTAGTTATAGTAAATTTATACACAATCTGTACAAGAGACAGTTACTTCTTAATCGTAAAATACTTGCACAAATAGCTATATTAAATAAGAGTTGTCTTTATATGATTTCCAATGAGATCATAAAATAAAGAGATTGGAAGGAATCCGTTGGAATAGTTTAAATGGAGTTCCCTGGAGAATGAACTCTGGGAAGGTAGAGTAGAAATTAGTATGATAAAATATGATAAAGTCATCAAAATGAAGAAAGACGTTAAATAAAAAATATTTATTCCTCTTCTCCCATTTTTTTTCTTACGACAGGACATTTCGATTTTACTATTTTTCGAAGAAAAAAAAAAAACGTCAATCCGCATTTGAGTTTGGATTGGAATTGATTTTTGATTCAATTCAATTGAAGAGTCAACCTATTTTTTTTCTGGTTCTAAGACCAGCAGCTCTAGCGGTTGACTCGCTTCTTTCAAATTGTTTCTCATTATTAAGAAAAGGTAACGGAGATAAAATACGAGCTTGTTTTATAGCAATAGTAATTAATCGTTGTTGTTTTAAGGTCAATCTATTCACCCGTCTAGATAATATTTTTCCTTGTTCGCTAATAAATCGACTAATTAAACTCATGTTTCTATAATCAATTCGATCCCCCGATTGGATCGGAGGCAAACGCCTACGAAAAGATCGCTTAGATTTAAGAAAGATTCGCTTGGATTTATCCATGGTTTGTTTATTCCTTATCCTGAAAATACCAATCCTATTTCTTAATTCTACATCATCTTTGATCCGATCGAAATAGGATTTGGTTTGTTTATATTTATTTGTTTCTATTTATTTATATTTAAATATTTAAATAAATTCAAAAAGAAATTTAAATAAATTATATATATATTGTTATATATAATATGTAATTTTTCATCTTCCTTGGAAGACTGACACACGAGTGATCGGATCGGTTCGATCTATTTCTTTATCTCCCCATGAATCGTATGTTTGTAACAACAGGGACAGAATTTTCTCAATTCCAATCGACTAGGCGTATTGTGTCGATTCTTTTGAGTAATATATCTGGAAATGCCCATTGATTCCTTATTAACACGATTTCGAACACAACTGGTACATTCCAAAATAACCGTTACTCGGACATCTTTACCCTTAGCCATGAACCTCCTTTGGTTTTTGATTCACTCAATTCTTTAATTTTCCGACCCGAAGCAAGGAAGAAGAAAGGACACAAAAATAGAAGCAGGTAACTCGAAATCAAATTATGAAAGAAATATTTTGTTGCAATCAATAATCAATATAGTAATAAATAATAAGTAATATAATGATTTCTAACTATATTTAGAATTTTTAATTGCCGTACAGTATTTCATTTTCAGTTAAGTATCTTGTATGATATTGTTGCCCCAACCACCGCATTTCCATTCTATTATTAATTTAATTTGAGCCTGAGCCCGAGTTCATAGTTTCACTGAGGGTGAAACCGCTTTTTCTTTGTTTTTTTTTTTTTTTAGAAAGAAAAAACAAAGAAAAAAGAAGGGAGGGGTAGGGATTAGTTACAGATATTTGATTGTATCTCTAATCTTCTTCCCCCTTCCCATATCAATAGCTAGAATGAAAAAAAGGGGAATATCAACGCATCCGGAAAAAAACGATTGATCTCTATCAATAAACCTGCTAAAGACCCGAACCATAGAGTACTTACTACCGGTGCCACGGAGAGATATGTTTTTAGATCTCGCATTTTAAAAACTCCTCTTTCTGTATTCGTTATTGTAATTTTATTGTAATTTGTAATACATAATGGTAATACATATATGACCGGATGTGTATATGTAGTTAATGACTTACCACTTGTACGCGGAGTTCCTAATTCAAATTGAAATGTACAAAATAGATATTTATTAAAAGAAAAAAATACGTCCATTTCCGCCTTAAATTCCTAAAAAATATTAATTTTTTGTGGTAGATTTCATATTTATTTCATACTTTATATAAGTCTTTTACCATATTATATGTTTGTTATATGATATATGAGACCAAAAGGAAGAAGGAAGAAATGATAAGATAGTTTGTGTATATCAATGTAGGAAATAAAGATGTGGAAAACAAGACAGGGATTCTCTACAATGACACTGTAGACCAATTGAAAGGGATGTAGCGCAGTTTGGTAGCGCGTTTGTTTTGGGTACAAAATGTCACGGGTTCAAATCCTGTCATCCCTACCTATTACTTA